TTATCTATCTATCTCACCAAAAACAAGGTCTAAAGTACCAATTAAAGCTACAACATCCGCAAGAAAAACATTTTTAGCTAAATATCTTATACTCTGTAAATGAAAAAAACCAGGAGACCTTATTTTACACCTATATGGTATACTAGACTTATCAGAAACTAAAAAAACACCAAATTCACCTTTTGGTGCTTCAACAGCTGAATAAATACTAGATTTGGGTACAGAAAAACCAGAACTAAAGGTTTTAAAAAAATGGATAACAGCCTCCATAGAATTTTTTATATTTTCTTTTAAAACTAGTTGAATTTTTGAATCTTGACTCTTTACAAAACCATTTGGAATTAAATTAATACATTGAATTATTAAAAAAATACTTTGTCGCATTTCTTCCATTCTAATTAAAAATCTATCGTAACAATCGCCATAAATTCCTAAAATTGAAGAAAAATTTAAATTTTTGTATACTTCATAAGAATAACATTTTCTAAGATCTCAAGAAATACCAGAACCTCTAAGAACCACACCACTACAACCAAAAGTATATGCCATTTCTTTTGAAACAATTCCCACACCAATTAAACGTTGTTTCCAAATACGATTTTTTGTTAAAAAAATTTCTAATTCATTTATCCTACTTAAAAATTGAATTGAAAATAAAAAAAGATCATCCAAAAAACCTAAAGGTAAATCTTGAGAAACACCGCCAGGTCTTATATAAGCGGCATGCATACGAGCACCGCTAACCCTTTCGTAAAATTCCATTAATTTTTCTCTTTCATCAAATGCTCATAAAAAAGGACTTAAAGCACCTATATCTAATGCATGTGTTGTTAAACCCATAAGATGATTAAGTATTCTGGTTATTTCACTAAAAATAACCCTTATATATTGTGCGCGTAAAGGAACATTTAACTTTAAAGCTTTCTCAACTACTAAAGAAAAAGAATGCTCTTGCGCCATAGCCGAAACATAATCCAAACGATCAAAATAAGGTAATGCTTGTAAATATGTTTTATGCTCAATCAACTTCTCTGTTCCTCTATGCAATAAACCTATATGGGGCTCAGCTTTTTTTACAATCTCACCGCTCAAACTTAGTACCAAACGCAAAACACCATGAGCTGAAGGATGTTGCGGACCAAAATTCAACTTAAAAGTTTTTATTTTACTTTTTAATTTCATTTAAATAGAAACAATATAACAAGGTAAACCTCACAAAGATAAACAATTAAAAAAAATACAGTCATTATTATTTAAAAAAAAAGATTGATGTTTAATCTTAAAAAAATATTTTAATTTAAATAAAAAATTTATAGAAAATATATTAAAATTTGAATAAAATAAATCGGAATCAGCAATAAACACAAAACAATTTTTACTAAAAAATTTAAATGAATTTAAATTTAAAAAAAAAATTAAAAAAAACTGAAGATCTAAAAACAAAATATTATTACTTAAAAAAACACTTTTCTTATAAACATACTTGTTATTTTGAAACCTTTTAAATAGAAAAGAAAAGAAAAGTTCAGGCATACCTAACAAATCATTATTAATTGAACTTACTTTTATTTTTATATTAGCATTGTTTAAAAAATTTAAATTTCTAGATTTAAATTTTTTTAAATCTAGAAAAAAACTTCCTCAAAATTTATAAAATTTAAAAAAAGATAACATATCAATAAAGTTTAAAAAGATCCAAACTTTTCTCGTTTTTTAACTTTAATAAGTTCTCCAAAAATTTGAAAACCTTTAGCTTTATAATTATCTGGACTTCGTAACAATCTAACACTAGCAACAAAAGAACTCAAACAATTTTTATTTTGACTAAAAAAAAAAATTTTTGTTGAACGACGAGTCGGTTTAAAAACCTTTATACCAAACTTAATATAAAACTTTACTAAATGGGCATATCCTAGCTTAAAAATCAGCGAAGAAACACCAACTTGTAAAAATCTAAAACCTAAACCAAATAAAAATAAACCAGCTTTATAAGATTTTAAAAAACCATATTTTATACTAATTAGTTTAGAAATTAAAGAAAAAAATTCTAAAAAATAAAAAGTAAAATTTCAAAAAAAAAAACACTTTAAACAACTTAAAAAAAAAAAGTTATTTGGTAAAATAAAAAAATATACACTTTTTTTAAAAGATATAAAAATTTTTATAGGTTTGCCCCCAAAACATTTAAAAAAAAAAAAATAAAAAAATAACCTACCAGCGTAATAAACCATTTAATTAAACTTTTCTAAAAGGTAATATACCAAGTTGTTGATATTTTTTAAAACTAAACCTATTTAATTTAGGTTTTCTTAAAAATGATTTTTTACTATTCCTTTGAATAAAACAATGATATTTTTTATTATTTAAAAAAAATAAAGAAATAACACGAAATTTAAATCAAAAAAGATTTCTAAAAAAATAAGTGTACAAACATAAAAATTTTCTATTATACAATAAAAATTTTAAAATAAATTTACCAGTCATATTTAATATAATAACTTATTTTATTGAAAACAACAAATACAACAAAAGATCAAGAGTTCTATCTATTAAATTAATATTAACTTCTCGAATTAAAGTTTTTAAAAAAATAGGTGAAGATAATATTTTAGAACTAAAAAAAAAAAAAAATAAATTAATAACAAAGAAACATAAATATTTATGTAAATAACCTCCATGTAATCTTGAAACTGAAAAAGACAAAATATCTATTGAAGATGAAAGACCTTTTGGGCCTAACAATTGTAATATACCTGAATCAATTGTGAGAAAAAAAAAATCAAAACCTTTTAAGTACATAATACTTAATTTTGTATTATAATAACGATTAAAATACCACTCATTTTTAAACAAATTGTAAGCGCTAGGTAGCTTGAATTTAAAAAAAATATCAACTATATAAGGATTTAATGCACCTCAACCTAAACAACTAAATAATAAAGGTAAAATTTTTACATAAAAAGGAAGAAATTCAGCATCATAAATTTTTAAATGTGAAGGACTAACAAAAATAGAATAATCAAAAAAATTAGAACCAACGCCTAAAAAAATATCTTTAAACAAAAAACCACTACTGATACTCAAAAAAGATAAAAAAAACAAAACAAAAGCTATAAAACTATTTTCAGTAGAAACATTAAAAATAACATTTTTATTAATATTAATTTCCGACAAAAAAACATAATAAAAAAGTCTATATGAATAAAAAGAAGTTAAAAATCCTGTAAAAATACCTAGACAATAACAAAAAGTACCTACAAAACCAAAACTTACATAAGCAGTGGAAAGAATAAATTCCTTAGAAAAAAAACCTGCAGTGAATGGAAAAGCTGTTAACGAACATAAACCAACAAAAGTTGAAACAAAAGTAAGCGGTAAAATATTAGCTAAAGAACCCATACGCATAATATTTTGTTCATTAGAAATAGCATGAATTACAGAACCTGCAGATAAAAACAAAAGGGCTTTAAAGAAAGCATGATTAAATAGATGAAAAAGAGCAACACTATAGCCAGATAAACCACAAACAAAAAACATATAACCAAGCTGACTACAGGTTGAATATGCTATAATTTTTTTAATATCAACCTCAGTTAGACCACAAAGACCTGCAAAAACAGCAGTACAAGAACCCACTATGGCTAAAAGAAAAAGACCATAAAATGAAAATTCAAAAATTGGAGAACATCTAATTACTAAAAAAACACCAGCAGTAACCATAGTAGCTGCGTGAATTAAAGCTGAAACTGGTGTTGGGCCCTCCATAGCATCTGGTAACCAAACATGAAGACCTAACTGCGCAGATTTACCAAAAGCACCTAAAGTTAAAAAAAAACAAACAAAATCTATAAAAGGTAATTCAAAACCAAATAAATAAAAAACTGAAGATTCAAAATAAGGAATTAAAGGAAATAATTCTAAAAAATTTAAAGAATTAAAAACATTAAATAATAACAACATTCCGGTTAATAAAAAAAAATCACCTACCCTATTAACAAGCATTGCCTTTAATGAAGCTTTTAAAGCCGAAACTCGTGTATTCCAAAAACTAATCAAGAGATAAGAGCAAAGACCAACACCCTCTCAACCCAAAAATAATAAAACAAAATTGTCTGCTGTAACCAAAATTAACATAAAAAAAACAAACAAACAAAGATAAGATAAAAATCTAGGTAAACTAGGATCTTCAAACATATAAGAAAAAGAATAGATTTGAACCATTGTAGATATCAATAAAACTACAATACACATAGTAAGAGATAAAGGATCAAACAAAAAACCTCAATTAACTAAAAAAAAATCACTTTGAAATCAGTTACCTAACTTATAATAAAACACATTAGAAGAATCTTGTAAAAGTGCTGCGTAGAACTTAAAAATTATAAATAAACTAAACAAATTACTTAAAAAACTAAAAAAAAAAGAACCTTTTCTGCCTAATTTTCAACCTAAGAATACTATAATTAAAAAACTTAAAAAAGTAAGATAAAAGATAAGGATAAGCATTTTTAAAATAAACTAATTACCACAAACATTCTTTAGTATAAATACTAACTAAAAAAAAAAATATATAAGATTGCAAAATAGCAACAAAAATTTCTAAAATAAAAATAAAAAAACAAAGTAAAAAAGTAAAAAAAAAAATTAAAATAAAAGAAATTGTAAAACCATTAAAAAAAAAAAGAACAGTAAACAAAGAACTATAAAGCAATTTAAGAATTAAATGACCCGAAACTATATTTATAAACAATCGAACATTTAAACTTATAAAACGGCCTAAATAAGAAATTGTTTCAATCATAGTTAAACTTTTTGCTAAAAAACCAGGAGTACCTATAGGCACAACTAAACTAAAAAAATTAATATTAAACCTTATAACTGCATTAAAAATATTAGGTGTTATAAAATTAATTGCTAAAAATGTTGTAAGAACACAACTACCTGTAGTGCTTACTCCATAGGTAAAAGTACCTATAAGATTTAGCAAAAGTAATAAACAAAAGCCATCCACAACAAAACCACAATACCTATCAAACCTATTTTTAATAAAAATTTTTCAAACCTTATTGTAAAAAAAATCAATAATAAGAGCGCGGGCAATATACATATAACAAGAAGTAGATTCAGTAGAAAAAAATAAAACAATTAGTAAAAAATAAGTATTAACTACTAAATTTATTGAACCTACAATAGAGTTAATAGAAAATTGCTCCAACGCGCTGTTAAATACAAAATCAATCGATAAAAAAAATATTTAAAAAAAAAAAAAAATCTAATTTAATGAGGGGTAAGTGGGATTTGAACCCACGGTACCTAAGTACTCAGTTTTCAAAACAGACGCTTTAGACCACTCAGCCATTACCCCAAAAAAAAAAAAAAAAAACTAAAAAACTTCTTAAAAATGATTATGTACTAATAAATCAAAACATTTTTGATTTAATAAATTCAAATTATAAAAACGTTTAAAAAAAAACAAATTTAAATAATTAAAAGAAAGAACGGCCAAAAAAAAATTAAAAGACATACCAAAAAATTTATAAGTCAAATAACTACTACTTGACAAAACTAAAGATTTATGAAAAAATTTAATAAAAGTACTTAAATAATTTTCTTTAAAAAATTTTAACTTTCTCCTTTTAAAAAAAACAAAAAATTTCTTAAAAGCAAATTCATGAAAAATTAATTGTCTTTTATTAAGAAAATTAAATATGTTATCATTTTGCACACTAAAAATTAAAGAACCCTCCTGTAACCTATAGTGTTTAAAAGATAAAAAACGTCTAAAATTAACAAAAATTAATCCTTCAGAAATAGCACGTCTAGCTTTATATAAAGTACTATAAAAATTTAATCTTACCAGAGAAAAATCCAACCTAGAATCAATAAAAAATATAGGTTTTGTCGGTAGAATTTTATTGAATAGAGAAGTTAAATTAATTTGTAAAATTATTTTAAAAAATTTTTTTAAAATAATTTTTTTATAAAAAAAATGCCTCAATTTAAAATTTTTAAAACAAAGACTTTCAATAAATTTTAAATAAAAAAATTTAAAGGAAAACACTTTATACTTTCGAAAAGTAAAAAATTTTAAAAAACTAAAAAATCTTCTACTTTTAAATCGACGAATTCTACGATAAAAAGGTTTCCTTAATTGAAAAAAATTAAAATATTTAGAATAAGGAAAAAAATGCCTAAAAACAAAATTAGAAACTTTATTAAATTCTTTATAAAACTCTTTTTGAATAAAATTATATTGTTTAACGTTTCTTACAAAATTAGCTTTTGTACTATAAAATTTTTGTTTTTTTGTATTTGTAAAAAGAACATTTTGGATTATTAAAAAATAGGTAAAAGAATTAAAAAAAAATAAAGAAAACCAAAATTTTCGTTTTTTTTTTAAATTTTTAGCATGTTTAAAACCCATAACTTGCTTTCTTTTATATCATAAAAAAAAACGATAACGCTTAAAAAAAAATTTAGGAATTAAAAGTTTTTTTTTATATTTTTGTTTAAAATTGTAAAGAAAATAAATTAACTTTTTTTTTAAAACATTTTTTTTCTTAAAAAAGTATAAATTACGTTTTTTTAATTTAATATTATTAAACATAATAAAAAAGTATTGAAAAAAAAGCGATAGGAGGGGTTGAACCTCCGCCTTGGGGGCATGAGCCCCACGAACTACCATTATTCTATCTCGCCTTATAAAATTTTAAACAGTACACAACTTTTAATAAGAAATTTAAAAAACAATTTAATAAAAGATCTTATAAACACCTTGTCACAAAAAAATAAGCTTTTTTCAATTCAAAAAAATTTTTTGTTCATAAAAATAACTAAATGAAAAATTTTCATTTCCAAAATAAAATAATATAGTAAAAAGTCAAGCATACTGCTCAACATACACACTATGAAGAAGTACACTTCCATCTAATTGAGGCATAAAAAAATATTTAAAAAAAATAAGGGGTAAACGGGATTTGAACCCGTGATTACAATAGTAAACCACATTAGCAATGTAGCGCTTTAACCTCTCAGCCATTACCCCACCAATTTTTTTAATATTTAAACATCTTCTTCTTAATTATTCAATAAATAAAGCAATCAAGTCATTGAATAAAAACCAAAAATAAAATATAAAAAGTATTCTACGGCTACTAAAGGAAATTTTACTTTTTTTTTTAAACAATAAAACTTAGATCTTAATCCAGATTTAATTTTTTTTAAAAAACAAAACATTTAAAATCAAAAACAATCTATAACCACAAAAAACATTTTAATAAAATAATACATTAAAATAAAATTAAAAAAAAAAAATGAATGTGATGGGATTCGAACCCATAACCCTTGGATTAAAAGTCCAACGCTCTACCTATTCGAGCTACACACTCATTTTTTTTTTAAATTTTTAATTTAACAAACAACTAATTAAACTTCTGAAAAATAACATAAACATAAAAAATTAAATTTACTAAAAAAAAATTAAAAAAACAAACAACGATCAAAAAAAAAATAAACCAGGATTAAAAAAAAAAACTTTCTCTTTTTGCCAAAAATACAATCAAAAATATAAATAATTATATTTAAATTTACAACTAAAATCATTAGAAAAAAATCAACCTAAATTATTTTCAAACAAATCAACTTCAAAATAAAACCAACTTGTAAAAGTATGATAACATCTAAAGGCAAATCAAATACCTACATTTCTTTCAAAATTTTTAAAAAAAAAAAAAAAATAAGACGCTAAAAGCTTCCTTGAACTACTAAAAACCTTTAAAAAAAAAGACTTAGTAAACTTTTCAAAAAAAAAAAAAAAAAAATTTAAAAAAAAAAATTTAAAATAAAAAAAAAAAAAAAAATTATTTAAAAAAAAAAATTTAAAAAACTTATTAAAAAAATTTTTTAATCTTAGTTTCTTAAAAAAAATAAAAGTAAAAAAAAAAAAAAAAAAATATAAATTATTAACCAAAAAACTAAAAAAATAAAAATAAAAAAAAAAATTTAAAAAAAACATAAAATAAAAAAAAATGAGAAGAGCAGGATTCGAACCTGCGAAAACCAAAAGATTAATAGATTTACAATCTACCGCCTTTAACCACTCGGCCACCTTCCCTTTTTTAACATTAAAAAAATTAGGGTAGAAGGATTCGAACCTTCAAATCTTGGCACCAAAAACCAAAGCCTTACCAATTTGGCTATACCCTATAGGTTAAGGGCGGAATTGAACCGCCATAGCAAGATTTGCAATCTTAAACATTAACCAGATTATGTTACTTAACCATAAAAAATATTATAACGCGAGCGGGGATTGAACCCGCAACATTGAATTATGAATTCAATATTTTAACCAATTAAACTATCGCATTAATTTTAAAAAATAAAATTTAAACTTAAAGTTAGTAAAATAGCAAATAATTTGTTAAAAATTGAGTAATAATTTATAAAAATATTAAAAACTTAAAATTTTAAAAATAAATAAAAAAAAATTAAAATTTAAAAACAAAATTTAACAAAAAAAAAAAAAGCAAATAACATAAACAACAAAATATTTTGCTTGAAGACGGGATTGAACCGTCGACCAAAAGATTTTCAGTCTCCTACTCTACCACTGAGCTATTCAAGCAATTTAAAAAGAATTAAACTTATTAAAAATAAAAACCTCACTACGCAAAAGATTTAAAATAAAAAAATATCAAAAATAAAAACTTTTAGAATAAGTACACTCACAAGCCATAAAAAAAGTTGAAAACATATTTTTAGGTTGAGTATTTGAAAAGTATAAAACTGGTAAATTGCTATTAGACAAGCTTATAGCTTTGTTAGAAACAAAACTAAAAGTATTATCAGAAAAAAAAACAAATAAAAAACCTAATAAACTTAAAACTTTAGAATTAACCTTCAAATCATTTTTACCAAAACTACCCAAAATATAACGATCAATTTTAAAACCTGATGACAACAATGATTCAAAATTTTTTAAAAAATAAGAAACAGTTTTATAGCTACTAAAAAAACCTATCTTCTTTTTAAAACTCAAAATTTTTTTAATAATATTTCGTACCCTTAAAAAAAAAAAAACAATATTAAAAAAATCTATAAAAACAAAAAATTTAAAACAAAAACTAAAACTTAAAAAAAATTCTTTTTTTTTCAAAACTAAAGATTTTACAAAACAACTGTAAAATAAAATTTTTTTATATTTTAAAAAATTTGACAACAAAAGCATAAAAAAAAATAAAACTAAACTCAACGATAATGTTGAAGGCCTTTTAAATAAATAGCTTCTTTTTTTTTTTTTAAAGTTATATTAAAAAAATTGGAATTTCTACCAGAAGATATTGTAGAAAAAACTTCATATAAAATTTTATAATTAAAATATAAATTAGATTCTAAATTTAATTTTCTTAAAAAAAAAAAAAAATAAAATGCAGACTTAAAGTACTGTTCATTTATACCTATAATAACTAAATTATTACTATAAACAAAAAAATTACGGCCAAGCCTTTTTTTTTTAGGAAAAAGTTTAAAAGGTACCTTTAAAAAATAAAAAATTTCATAAAATAAACAATAATCAAATTGTTTACAAATTTTAAAAAAAAGAATTTCAAGTTTTTCTTTTTTACCTTTTCTTAAAAAATAATTAAGTAACTTTGATAAATAAAAAGATCTATATAAATACAAAATTTGCAAACGCATAAAAAAATAATTAATTTTTAAAATGTTCACTAAAACATAAAAAAAAAAAACTTAAAAAAAATCAAACAGCAGCAAAACCATTTAAAAAAAAAATTTCTTCAGTTAATGGTTGAGCAGCTACATAACCTAAACTTATATAACTTGAAAAAACATTAATAACTAAAAAATTATACAAAGTTTGATCATTAGAATTCATATATAAACCTTCAAAATTAATAAAAAACGGACAAAAAGCTAATATTAAAAAAAAAGAAAGTATTAAAAAAATGCCAAGTATTTTACTACGAACACACTTGATAAAACCAAATAACGGTAAAAAATATCATTCAGGTATAACATATATTCCAGTTAACGGATCTGCTTCTGTATAAATATCAACCTCACTAAAAAAAGTTGGATTTAAACATACCACATAAACAAACAAACCAATAATTATACTTATAAAACTTAAATCTTTTTTTATAAAAAATGGATAAAAATTTAATTTTTCTGTAAACTTCATTGACAGTAATGAATCGCTAGAACCTGATTTGTGTAAAAGAGATAAATGCAAACCCATAAGACCTGTAAGAACAAACGGTAACACATAATGTAGTATAGCAAATCTTTTTAATGTATTATTTTGAACAGAATAACCACCCCAAATTCAAAGAACAACCTTATTTCCAATTATAGGTATAGCTGTAAACAAATTAGTTATAACCGTAGCTGCTCAAAAACCCATTTGACTTCAAGGAAGTACATAACCTAAAAATGCAGTAGCAACCATCAAAAGAAAAATTAACAAACCTGATCATCAAACACAAGTATTTGGTCAATAGAATGACTTAAAATATAAACTCCTAGCCAAATGAATATAAACTGCGAAAAAAAAAAAAGATGCTCCTGTCTGATGCAAATTTCTAAAAAATCAACCATAATGAATTTCGTTACATATCATTTCTACACTTTCAAATGCATAATTAACGTCTGGTACATAAAACATTGCAAGAAAAATACCAGAAAATATTTGAATACCTAAAAAAATACCAGACGTGAAACCAAAACCAAAAAAATAATTAATAGTTATCGGGGTTGGGTAATTTATTGTGTGTTCCTTTAAAAAAAAAGGAATTATTGGATTACTATGATTTAATTTTATCATTAAATTTATTTAAACAAATCTTTTTATACCATATTTTGAACGTTTTGTTCTTCTTTTAACAACAAAACGTAAATCATATTTACCTCTAATAGCAATATAACGCACTCCTGGTATATCTCTACGACGACCCCCTCGTAAAAGAACATTTGACCATTTTTGCAAATTATGACCAATACCAACAATAGCACAATACTTCTTATACTTATTTGATGAAATAAAAACCTTAGCGGTTTTTCTTTTAGCAGAATTAGGTTTTTTAGGACTTCTAATAACAACACGCAAACAGTAAGCTTTTTTTTGAGGACAACATGACAAAGCAATTTTAAAGGTACGCGATTTAATAAAATCGCGTTGTTTTAAAATTAAAAGTTGATTTATACTAGGCATTTTTTTTTAACTCTGGTAATCAAAAATGTTTAAAAACATCTTTTCAAACTGAAAATAAAATAAAAATCAAATAAAAAAAATCACATTTTTTAATTAAAAAATTTTTTGACAAATTAGAAATCTGTATTAAAACAACTAAAAAATTATGTAAATTAAAATTTTGAAAACCTCAATAAGACGTATAATGATCAAATCAAAAATTACGATATTCTTGAGCTAAAACTATTCTATTATAACTTAACTTTTTATCATTATGACTATACCATAATTCAATAAAACCTGATAATGGAAAATCTTTTCGTAGAGGAAAACCACTAAAACCATAATCGGTTAAAATCCTTTTCAAACCTAAATGTTTATAAAAACTAATACCAAACATATCTCAAACTTCTCGTTCAACCCAATCTGCACCTCTAAAAAGACTTTTTATAGAAATAAAACGCTTCATTTCAGTAACAGTAACTATAACATTTAATCTACTTGAGTAAATAGGACTAAGTAAACTATAAACTAAAGAAAATCTATTTTTTTTTTCAGGTAAATCAATAACTATAATATCAATTAAAAGTTTATATTGACAAACACTATGGTTTTTTAAGAAGTAAAGAAATGAATAAAAATTCTTATTAGCTAAACAAAAATAAAACTTGTAGTCTTTTAAAAAACACCTTTTTAGAAAAAAAGGAGTAAATAAAGTTAATACATATACACATTGTAACACTTAAATACCTAAAAAATAAATAAAAAAAAATAAAAACAATCAAACAACATCAACAAAATGCCAATATCAAATAGCGCACTCTAAACCTAAATGTTGATCAACTAAAACTCTATAATAAAAATGCTCTACTAGACAAACAGATAAAAAAATAGTACCTATCAAAACATGTAAACCATGAAAACCTGTAGAAAAAAAAAAAATCGAACCAAAAACACTTTCATTTATCCTTAAATCTAAAAAAGTATATTCAAAAGCTTGACATAATGTGAACTCAATACCTAAAAGAACAGTAACTCCAAGCGCAGTTAAACTTTCCGATCTATCACCTAAAATAACTGCTTGATGAGCTAACGTAACTGTTATACCTGATAATAAAAGTACTATTGTATTTAAAGTGGGAAGTGTATAAACATTTCAAGTCTTTATACCGTGTGGTGGTCATTTACAGCCAATACCCACTGGTGGATCTAGGCTAAAATAGAAAAAAGCTCAAAAAATTGAAAAAAAAAACATAGCTTCTGAAACTAAAAACAACGCAAAACCTAAAGACAAACCCTTTTGAACTCTAGTTGTATGAAAACCCATTTCAGATTCCCTTATAATATAATAAAATCAAAGACAGATTGAATAAAGCAAACCAACTAAATACACTATATGATACTTATAAAAAGTAAAACTTCAATCCCTGAGCGGAAATAAATAAATATAAAAAGGTAAAAAACCAACAAAGGCTGAGGTCATAACAGCAGCTACGGTTTGTTTTTTAATAAGATGAAATCCGTGCTCTTGAGTATTAAGAAATCTAGGAAATCAAAGAGGATTATTAAACATACCATACAATCAAGCAGCTCTACGCTTTATATTATTAATATTTAAACAAATGAATGATTTAAACATTTGAATTAACTTAAATCTTTAGGTCAATCTAGTGCACCCCTTTTTAATTCATAAATAAAACCTAATAATAAAATCAAAAAAAAAATAAAACCACACCAAAAACCAAAAGATCCTAAACCCTTTAAATTTACTAATCAAGGTAACAAGTAAGCAACCTCAACATCAAACAGAAGAAACATAATAGCAGTTACATGAAAATGAACTTCAAAAGAACCTCTAGAGTCATTAAAAGGTTCAAAACCACACTCATAAGCCGATTTTTTATTTTTATTTAACTGGTGAGTAGATTTCAAAATACTCTTGTTAGAATTAAATAAAAACGGCACAAAGAATTTGCATAGCAACAACAGTACAAATATAAAAATTAAGCACAAAAACCAAAATTTCATAAAATCAAAATAAACGTAATTTAACAATATCATTTAGTAAATAAAAAAATAAATAAAAAAAATAAATAAGCCCGAAGGGATTTGAACCCTTATCTCAATCGTTATGAGCAATGAATTTTTACCATTAAACTACAAGCTTTAAAATAAAATGAATATTAAAAACAAACCCACAATCTAATACCTAATACAGCAAATCTACTTCAACTCTGGCTTTGTAAAAAATGAACTTCTGAATTTAAATTTTCAAAAGAAGGGATTAAACCTTTATACATATTAAAACAAACAGTACGTAACCTACCTTGTATAGTTCCTCTTATTTGTATTTGGATACCTAAAAAATTTAAGGAACTAGCTTTAAAATCAATTAGAATTGCTTTAATTTTTTTTATATTAAACCATTGACGTTTCGTCAAACCAATTTCTTTAGAAATAAAAGACAAAAATAAACTAAAATTTTTTAAACGCAAACTAGTAATCAACAACTTAATAAAATTATAAGAAAACACAAATCTAAAATTTTTTCTCAAATAATTAAATTTAAACAGTGTATAAAAATTTTTTTTAATTAGTACTATATTTAAAATCAATTCAAGACGATTAAATTTATTCAAAAAAAAAGTAGATTCATAAAAATTAAAACTAATCGGTTTTTTAAAAAGATTTTTTAAAAAAAGTCTAAAAAAAAATAAAAATTTTTTACAAAAAATAAACTTTTTTTTACTTATTAAAACAATTCTAGTTCTAACACACTTCAAAAACAAAAAACTATTAGTTTTTCTATTAAAAAAAAATTTTCGTAAAAAAAAACTACCAACATAATCGTAAACAAAAAAAAAATCTCAAAAAAAAAACGAAAAAAAATTTTTTAAAATAAAAAATAAAATAAAAGAATTTAACTTAAATTTTAATATTAAAAATTTAAAATCAGGTTTTGATAAAAATTTAACAGATTTTCTTTTTAAATCTGTATTTTTTAAAAATTTAAAAAAATTAAAAGAAATATTAATTTTAACAAATTTTTTACATCTTCAGTACTTTAAAAGTTTTTTATTTAAATTTTTATTATACTTAAACAACGCAAAAAAATTAATACGTTCAAAAGAAAAATTAATTATTTTACTTAATTTTAAATTATTAAATTTTAATTTTCAAATTTTAAAACCTCTATACCTTAACAAAGCAAGCAAAGACAAATTGAAAAAAAACTTATTAAATTTTCGATTTTTAGAAAAAAAAGATTTAATATAACCAAGAGTAAAATTAGATTTTTTATTAATAATTTTATAATAAAATAACCTTGATAAATACAATCTGTTAGACAATATAAAAGTTAAATTTTTATTAAACAATCTCAATTTAGATAAAAAACGAATACGATGAAACTTAAAATCGACCTTTATTTTTTTTTTTCTTATTTTAAAAAAAAAAAAATAATTTAAAAAATTAGAAAAAAACGAAAACTTATTATGTAATAAAAAAATTGAAGATTTTTTAAATAAACTAAATTTTAAAGAAGATAAATAATTTTTTTTAAAAAATGTTAAAAAATAAAAAAATTTTTTTTTAAACTTTTTTCTTTTAGCTAAAAAAAATTTAAAAAAAAAAAAATTTAAAAAAAAAAAATTAGACCTCCAACCTACATAAAAACAAAAAAGATTAAACTTAAAAATATTAAAAAAAGCCAAAATTAAAGAATCTAAATAAACTTTAAAACAAAAAAATTTATCAAAAAAAAATAAAGAATTTTTATGATTTGGCAATAAATCAAAAAACATACGTTGTGACATTAAATTAACTTTTTGAACCATATTATTAAAATTAATAAGGAAATAAAGATTTATAAATAACTAAACAATCTAAAGATATTTTTTTTAAAACAGCTTTTACCAATTTTAATTCTAAATCCTTAGAATTAATATTACCTAATTCCATAAAAACTGAACCTTTAGCTACATGAGCCGCTCAACCTACAATTTTACCCTTACCTTTACCCATACGACTTTCTGAAGATTTAGACCTAACAGCAACATTAAATTCAAGATTAAATCATATTTTTATAGACTTAAAATTAAAATACAATGTACGTCTAATTGACTCTATTTCTGAATAACGAACTTTAGCACTTTTCAAACACCTAAAACCAACACAACCTTTAAACATTTCTGTATTTTTTAAATTTTTTTTTTTTAAATTTTTAGTAAAAAAATATTTATAGTTTACTTTATTTGGTAATCTCTTTAAAGGTTTTTTCATAAAATAAAACTAAATATAATTTAGAAGTACAATTTTTAATGGAAAATAACTAAAAACTAAAAACAATCTAGGTTTTACACCTAAAAAAAAAACTAAAAATAAAAATAAACGAAGACAATAACTTTCTTCTCTAGTCAAATCTGTAACAGATTCGTAACAATAATAATTACGAGCTGATAGATTACCAAAACAAACAAAACTAAAAGTTCGTATAGAATAAACAACACAAAGAAAGCTACCAATAATAGTAAAAAAAAAAATAAAAAAATTATTAGAAAAAATACCAACTAAGGTTAAAAATTCGCCAATGAAAGCACTAGTTCCTGGAAAAGCAATATTACAAATCATAAAAAAAAAAAAAAAAGAAGAAAATTCAGGTAATATAAAAGAAAGACCACCTAAATAAACAATTGATCTAGTACTAAACCTATCATAAATAATACCTATCATTAAAAAGAGCGCTGCTGATATTAAACCGTGAGAAATCATAGTAAAAATAGCACCTTGTAATCCTGATAAATGTAAAGAAAAAATACCTAAAACAGCTATATTCATATGAGCAATTGAAGAATATGCAATAATTTTTTTTAAATCTAGTTGATAAATAGCTGCAAAAGAAGCATACACCACACTCAATAAAGCTAACGTTTTTACTAAAGGTAAAAAAAAAAAAGTACCGTAAGGAAAAAGAGGCAAAGAAAATCTTATAAAACCATAACCACCTAATTTTAAAAGTAAACTAGCTAAAATCATTGATCCAACTGTAGGAGCTTCTACATGGGCTTCCGGTAATCACATATGAAAAGGAAACATTGGTATTTTTGCTGAAAAAGTTATAAAAAGTAAAAATCAAGCAAAAATTTGTTGACTTGAATTAAAACTAAAATCTAGTAAAGTTAGTATATCAAAAGAGCCTGCAATTGAATAAATGTACAAAATTAAAAAAAAAGAAAATAAAGCGCTTAAAAAAGAATACATAAAAAACAAATAAGAAGCTTTAGTGCGTCTCTTATTTGTACCAAAAACACCTATCATCAAACTCATAGGAATAAGAATACTTTCGAAAGCCATAAAAAAAATTAATAAATCAAGAGTAGTAAAAGCAACAATTAAAGAAACCTGTATAAAATTTAAAGAAACAATAAAAAATTTTTGATTTTCATAAGCTTTATTCCTATATTCTAAAAAAAAACAAATAGGCATAATAAAAACTGTTAACAAAACAAAATATATAGAAATACCATCAACGGCAAAAATAAAATCTAATTTGATAAAATAATTAAAAAACTCAATATTAGATTTTTGAAAAAATTGAAAGCCAGCAACAGAAAATGGAGAAAGGAAAAAAGCAATTAAAAAAATAATCCAAAAGAAACAAAAAACACTTAAAAAAGAAGATATTGCTAAATATACCCTAGTTCGCACAAAAGGTGCTAAAAAAATAACAAAAAAAAAACAATAACAAATTTTTAAAAAAGGATCTACAGCAAAAATCAATTTTAGCACTAAAAACAAAGAATAAATATTGAAAAAATAATAAAAAACTATGCAAAACTCAAAACAACCAAGCAGACCTGCGCATAAGTATACAAAACCATGTCAATTATAAACACGATTAATGTAAGTTAAAATGATACTTTTTAGAGTTGATAAAAAAAAATTAAGTGTAACTTTCATTAAAAAAATTTTTATGTTAAAAAAAAAATTCAAAATACTCAAAATAAAAAACTATTATATTAATTAACAGTTTGTAAACACGTCACATTAACAAACAAACAATCAAAAAAAAAAAAAAAAAAAAATACTTCTGATGGGACTTGAACCCACAAAAAATAGATTTTAAGTCTATCGCGTCTACCGATTCCGCCACAAAAGTATAAAAATTAACCAAAAAAAAAAACTCAAAATTAAAACCAACCCCCAAAAAACAGATTTATTCAAAAAAAAGATATAATAAAAAAATAAGTATATTCCTTAAAGAAATTAACAACTTTTAAATTATTACTTTTAGAAGAGCTACATAACAAAATTAAAGCGAAAGCGGCTTCTGACACAGCTGCGCTCACTAATATAACAGAGAAAACATCCATAATACCGTCTAACTGTTTTAGAAATAAAAAAAAATACAAAATATTTAAGTTAAAACTAAAAATTAATAAAATTTTACTAATAATAGTTGAAAAAACTAAATTTTCAGTATTAGAAACTAAACCATATATGCCAAAAATAAAAAAAAGAGTACTAAAAGTTTTAAATACAACAAAAAAACCGTGTATACCGTAAAAAAAAAAAAAATACTGAGAAGAAAAAACTAATTCTGGAAGATATAAAAAAGTGGTTGCATAGAAAAAATAGACTACCATCCAAACAAAATCAAAATTATCAGTGTTTACAAATCTGAAATAAGGTTTAATTCGACGAATAAAAAAAGAAACACAAATAAAATAAAAAAGGTTATAATAATACACAACAAGAAAAAAAATCATTTTTATTTTTTTTATTAAATAAAAAAAATAAACACATAAAAAATAAACAAGCCTTACAACAAAGAAAAAACCTAATAAAAAAAGAAAAAAATGAAAACACTTATTAATTAAAAAAAAATTTAATAAACTTGTTAAAAAAAAAACTAAAACTAGAACAAATTTTATTAAAAATAAAAAAAATTCAAAAGAAACAAGGTAAAAACAGCATAAACTTACAAAAAAAATAAAATAATTTGAAAAAAAAGAGTCAAAAATAAAAAAAATGACCTCTAAACTTAAAAAATCTTCAAAATTCTTAAATAAAAAAAAAAACATTATAAATGTAATTTATAAAAAAAAATTTATAATAGAGATTATGGGACTTGAACCCATATAGACACAACGAAAATGTGCAATCCTAACCATTAGATGAAATCTCCCAAAAAAAAAAAAAATATAAGGCAACAGCGGACTCGAACCACTAACTTTCTCGGTGTAAACGAAACACTCTACCAAATTGAGTTAGTTACCCAACAAAAAAGTCAAGAAAACAATTTTGTTTAAAAAAAATATTATAAAAAGCTAAACAACAAATAATATAAAAAAATTTTAACTTTTTGGAAAAAATAATCAATTATATAAAAAATTTAAAAATAAAAAAACTACAAAAAATAAAAAAACAGATTTTAAAAATGGCAGAAAAAAATAAAAATCGTCCAGAGTAAGACTTATACACATATAAGATAAAAATAAATAAACTTCTGGAATAATCAAAAAAATAAAAATATAAAGTAAAAAAAAGTCAAAACTACCAAGCGAACCTGCGCATAAGTATACAAAACCGAGTCAATTATAAACACGATTAATGTAAGTTAAAATGATACTTTTCAATTTGAATATAAAAAATTTTATTATTGTATATTTCATACTAAAGATATTAAAGAATTTTTTTTTAAAAAAGTCTATATAGCTTAAATTATTATTCAAAACGTATTAATAACTAAAGTTGAGCGTAATAAATTGCACCTAAGTTAAATTTACATTTAAAATAATAAACACTATAAAAAAAGTTCTCTCAAAACATACAAGCAGGAAAACTTAAAAGTGTTCAGATAAAAAAAATTTACTTGGGCAAACCCTTTATAAACAAATTTAAAATATAACAATAAAAATTTACAAAACCTTTACGTTCCATAAATTTTTTATCACCAAAATTAAAATATCAAGTGTTACTAAAACTAACATAATATTGTTTTAAACTTATTTCATGACGCAAAAGAAACTCATTACTTCATGAAACAAAAAAATCAATAAACATTGAAACTTTATTAGCAGCAACAAATTTCAAAGCCCCTTTAAATACCAAGGCAAATAATAATAATTGATCATAACAACTACAAACTTCACTTTTCATTTGACATAAAAATTCGCTCAGGCGTAAACCAAATTTAAGTTTTAAAGCTGTTAAATTGTCTACATCATCTGCAAAACTTAACAAGCTTTCCAAGCCACGAAATTCTGTTATTTTCATTTTTATCCATTTTGACATATAACCAAGACAAGGATACTGTGACTTAGAACCAACACGACTAACAGATAAACTAACATTAACAGCTGGTAAAATACCCCTATTAAAATAACCAGAATCTAAAAATATTTGACCATCAGTAATAGATATAATATTTGTTGGTATAAAAGCAGAAACATCTCTACCTAAAGTCTCAATAACAGGTAAAGCAGTTAAACTACCACTAAAATACTGACCGGCTCGCTCTAATAATGTAGAGTGGAGATAAAATATATCACTAGGAAAAGCATCCCTGCCGGGAGATTTCCTCAAAAGCAAAGCCATTTGTCTATAAGCAACTGAATGCTTACTCAAATCATCGTAAACAATTAAAGAATCTCCGCCTAAGGTTGAAAAAATTTCAGCTAAAGAACAACCAGTGTAGGGTGCCAAAAATTGAAGAGCAACTGGATCAGAAGCATTAGCAGATATTAAAGTTGTATAATGGAAAGCTTGTTCTTTTTTAAAAGTTGATATTAATTTATTAACTGCAGACTGCTTTTGCGCTATTGAAACAAAAATACATTTCATTTTGGTTTTGCGCTGACTTAAAATTGTGTCAACAGCAATTGTTGTTTTTCCAGTATAGCGGTCACCAATAATTAATTGGCGTTGGCCTAGACCTATAGGAAATAAACAATCTATAACTTTAATACCAGTAATTAGTGGTCGTCAAACACTAACACGTTTGGCTATGCCATTTTGTGGTTTAGGGAGTAATTTTTTAAGTGAATTTTTTTTAATAAAATTACCATTTCCAAAAATATCTAAACTTTGACCAAGAAGTCTTGAAATTTGAACATCTATAACAAAATCAGTTTTTAAAGAACCATTAAAAGAACGTAAAATTGTAACCAAAAGATCTGTTGTTAATAAGTAATTTTGAGCTAATGCAAAAATAATTGTACTTTTTTTATCAGAAGCCATAACTATTCCTGGAAATGTTCTCGTTGGAACTTGATATGGATCTAAAAAATAAACAAGTTTACCTAAGCCAGCCGGAACAGAACCACGGGTAACAGCAATACCGTCTTCTACTTTTTTAATAGAAAAAGCTAAACCTGACATTTTTTTTAAACTTGATTTTTTTTTAACAAGCTTTTTTGGGCTTTGTTGTACTGTTTTTTTTTTTTTATCTTTTTGAGGCATTAGGTGGAAAAAAGGGGATAGTAGTATCATACTTTAAGTGATATAATAATAACAAAAACAATATCTACAATAAACTGCACCAACAATTATAGTAAACAAGCGTAAACACATTATAGCAAAATAACAAATTATACCAACAAAGAGTACGTTTGAAAAAAAAAAAAAAACAATAATGGTTTCACACTAATTTAAAAGTATTTTAAAAAAAAGAAAGCAAACTTTAAAAAAAAAAAATAAAAATACTTTTGATGGGAATTGAACCCACAAAAAATAGATTTTGAATCTATTGCGTCTACCAATTCCGCCACAAAAGTATTAATTTAAAAGCTAAAAAAAAAACACTTAATTAAATTTAAAAAAAAAAAAGTATAATAAATTAATATTCCAACTGCAAGTTCCCTTACAATTACCTTGTTTCGACTTCGTTTCAGTTACCGACCCGGCAGACACATCTTAAAATTAAAAACACAAGTTAATAATTTTTAAAAGAAAGTTTTAAGCAGACAAGTTTCCAAACCGTGACGAGCGGGTTGTACAAAGAAATATAACTATTCACCGTATCATAATGATATACGATTACTAACGATTCCAGCTTCATATTTTCAAGTTGCAGAAAACAATCCGAACTAAAAAAAGTTTTAAGATATCACCAGCTCACGCTATAGCTTCTTTCTGTACTTATTTTTGTAGCGCATATGTCGCCCAATCTATAAGGGCCATAACGACTTGAAGTCATCTTAATTAAAAAAAAAATTATTTTTAAAAAATTAAATATTTAAAAAAAAGATTGCACTTGTTTTTCATAATTAAATGAACGTCTCACGACACAAGCTGACAACAGCCATGCAGCACCAATAAGAAAATAATAATATTTTCGAATAAAACTGGTAAGATTCTTTGCGGATCATCAGATTAAACTACACGCTCCACCGTATGTAAAAATCTTACGCCACATCCTTTAAGTTTCAGCCTTGCGACACTACTCTCCAGGCGGAGTGTTTCACGCGTTAACTAAATTACTGGAAAACCAACAATTAACACTCATTGTTTACTGTATAGACTACCAGGGTACCAAATCCTGTTTGCTACCTATACCTTCATACCTCAACGTCAGTTTAAAACTAGTCAAAAGTTTTCACAACACGGCATTCTTTTTGATCTCTTCAGATTTAATCCCTACATCTAAAATTCTAATAACCTGTTCTAAACTCTACTATTACATTATAATTAAATATTTAAACATTTTTTAAAAATTTTACAATTATTTTTAATTTAATAGCGCCTACATATCCTTTACGCCAAATTACGCACAATAACGTTAGCCCCTTCTGTATTACCGCAACTGCTGGCACAAAATTAGTGAGGACTTCTTACCTTAATTAATATCATAATTTTAATTATCGAAAAGGTTTTATAGTTTCCCCTAAACACCCACTATATGTTACATGGTCAAGCTTACGCTTCTTGCCCATTATTCCTTACTGTAGCCCTCCGTGGAAGTTCGTGTTCTATTTCAACTCCGATGTGGCTGATCATTCTTTCAAATCAACTAACGATAATAAACTTGGTAAGCTTTTACCCCACCAACTATTCAAACGTGCGTATGCCCATTTAGAAGTAATTAATCTTTTTTTTATATAAAAATTTATTTACTTTACTAAAGAAAAATCAAACTCAAAAATAGGTTCATACATATTACTCACCTTTTAGCTACGTCAACATACCTAAATGCCAACATCAACTTACATGTATTAAGTACATATTTAACGTTCACTGTAAGCCAGGATGAAACTACAAATAAAATTTAAAAGAATATAAAATTATTTCTAAAGACTAAAAAAAAAACAAATAAAATTTAAAAAAAAAAAAAATTAATTTAAGAATCTCCAAAAAAAAGCATAAAAACAATACCTAATCCAGCAACACCAATAGCTTCACAAAGAGCAAAACCTAATAAAGTATACTGAAATAAGCTTTTTTCTAATTCTGGATTTTTTGCAAAAGCCTCTAAGAAACCAGCAAAAATTATACCAACACCTATAGCTGAGCCTATAATTGAACAAGTAGCGGTACCTGTTGCAATTAAGCGAGCAAAACGCATTAAAAAAATAAAAAATAAAAAAGACTATATTAACTAAAAAATTAAAAATTTAGTACTGTTTAAATAAAATTAAATTTACACTCAATTTTAACACACAGCCTATTTTGCGTTAACTTAAAAACAAACATTATAATATTAAAGAAAATTTCCTACTTATTAAAACAGCAGTTATTAAAATCGACCTTAACTAAACAGCGATGCTTTAAATCCTAAAAACAACTAACTCATCAGAGGGTCATAAAAATCAGTCCTCTCGTACTAAATCTTTAACTTTAATTAATTATATAATTGTAGCAGATAGGGACCAAACTGTTTTACAACGTTCTAAACCCATCTCATGTAACATTTTAATTGGCGAACAGCCAAACCCTTAGAGCCTTCTTCTGCTCTAGGATATGATAAGACGACATCGAGGTGCCAAACAATCCCGTCAATATGAACTCTCAAGAATTATAAGCCTGTTATCCCTAGCGTACCTTTTATCTGTTGATCGATAATTAAAATACAAAAAATTATCGGGTCACTTTAATCGAAATAAATTTCCCTGCTAAACCTATCAGTTAAAAAAGAAAGCAGTCAGTTTTTAATAAAGTATTACCTTTAAAAAAGTTAAAATAAAAACTTATATGCACCTCCGGTACTTTTTAGAAGGTGGCCGCCCCAGCCAAACTACCAAATTTAAAATAATAAATAATTTTATATAAAAAAAAATTTATTTTTACTAACAAAAAAAAGAATGGTATTTCACTTAAATTTTATTTTTCTTTTGAAAGAAAAAAAATTAAATTACCATTTATACTGCACAATAAATTAATAAAACATTATAAATTTATAGTAAAGGTGCATAGGGTCTTTCCGTCTAACTACAAAAATTTTGCATCTTCACAAAAAATTCAATTTCGCTGAAATAATTTTGGAGACAGCGAAAAAGTCGTTACACCATTCATGCAGGTCGGAACTTACCCGACAAGGAATTTCGCTACCTTAGGACCGTCAGGTATACAGCCGCCGTTTACTATAGTTTCTAAGTATTAAAAATATAAAACAAAAAATACTATTTGCACCGGGCAGGTGTCAGTCCTTATACTTAATTAAAAAAAATTTGCAAAGACCTGTGTTTTTATTAAACAGTCGCTTTTTCGAATTTACTTAGTCTTAAAATTAGTTATTTTAACATTAAGAACTTTTTATCCCTAAGTTACAAAGTTAATTTGCCGAGTTCCTTCAAAATTATTAATTCAAACACCTTAGTATTCTCTACCAAAAAACCAGAGTCGGATTAATTACAGTTTTAATAATTTCCTGATTATTATATTTAATAAATTAAATTTATTAAAAAAATAACATTTTTTATCATTTAAATCTGTTAAATAACTTAAAAACTGTTTAAAGCTATGAAGATTACCTTAACATAAAAAAAATATTTTTTACGGTGATGATTTTTCTCAAATCATTTATCGCTACTCATATCAACATACATGAATTTAATTTAATTTCTTAAAAAAAAATATAATTTATTCTACTACCACTTTTAAAAAAGTTTATATATTCGGTAATAAATATAGTATCTCGTAAATCTTTGATTCAAATTTATTTTAGAACTTAATCAATAACGATTTTTTTAAAGGAACTTTGCTGCTTTGAAGCGGACCTCTTTTCTATTAAAAAAAAATTTAAACCTTTTAGCAAATTATATTTATTTTTAAGACCTTATATAATAATCTGGGCTGTTTCCCTCTTGACTTTCAGCCTTATCACTCAAAGTCTGGCTAGATTATAATAAATTATTAATTTTCTTGTACTCCGTAACCATTATACAAAAAAAAAATACTTTAAAAAAAACTTATAAACCGTAACACTAAAATGTATTTCGTAGAAAACTAGCTATTTCTAAGTTTGATTAGCCTTTCACCCCTAACCATAAGTTATCTTAGGATTTTGCAACATACACAAGTTCAGCCTTTTAGCTTACTTAAGGTTAGATCACTTAGTTTCGAGTTATAATTATAGCAACTAAAACGCCTTAAAAAATAAAAAATTAAGCTTGCTGCAATAATTAAGTCGTTGACTCATTATACAAAAGGTACATTTGCACTAAAATAGAAATTTTATTAAATGTAAAAATAAGTCTTTTCATCCCTTTTTAGGTTTCTTTTTCAACTTTCCTTCACAGTACTTTTTAACTATCGGTTAACTTTAAGACTAAAAACGAGGGTCTACTTTAAAACCTCAATATTCAATCATTGAATTTACTTTTTAAAAAAATTTAAATTAAAGTAATTTTTAATTACATTAGTAAATAAACTTAAAATATTTACAGATTCGCTCTCCACTACTACCGAATTCTCTTTTGATTTAACATTTAGTTATTTAGATGTTTCAGTTCACTAAAAAATTTTATACTAAAACTATTTTATGAAAATATGACTTTGGGTATTAAAATATTTAAAATTAACCCAAATTTTTGAATTCAAACAAAAAAAAAAAAAAATAAAGCTACCTAGTTTTTATACATTAAAAAAAAAAATAACCAACGAGACGGAAGGGACTTGAACCCTTACAAACAATTTTGAAGACTGCTATTCTACCAATTAAATTACCATCTCTATGCTAAAATTTATAAGATTTACGTTTACTTAGAATTTTCAAATTTATAGAAAACTTATCCAACATAAAATTTCTTAATCATTCTAAAAAATAAAAACGTAAAAAATTTGAACCAAAAAAAAAAATATTAAACTTAGCGAAAAAAACTTTTTTAAAAAAGCTATTTCTTTGTTTACCAAAAGAAATGGGAGCTCTTAAAACTTTAATTTCATTTTTTCTAAAGCTTAAAAAATTAAATTTAGAAATATTAAAAAAAAAAAAAATATTAAATTTTAAAAAAAAATCTTGTAAAAAAAAAAAATCAAAAGATTTAAAAAAAAAAAAAAATATATTTTTTTTACGTTTTTTAAACTCTGCAAACATAAAAAATTTTCTACGTTTTTTTTTTGCTAAACGTCTAGATTTTTTACAACGAACACCATTATGACTACTAAAAGACATACTATAAATATTAAGTACCATAAAAAATGAATTAAAAACAAAAAATTTTGATATATAACGCCTATACTTATTAAGTCCAGAAAACAATAAAAATAAATTTAATTTTTTTTTTTTTAAATTTTTTATTAGTTTTCCAAAAAAAAAAATAGCAGAATTGCATAAAAGTTTTATACTATTAAAAAAATAAAACTTAAATTTTTTGGACTTTGTCTTAAAACTTTTTACAGAATTCCAAAAAATTAATTTATTTCCATACAGTATAGTCAAATAACTATTACTATTAGAAAGTTTAAAATGTAAAAAAAAAAACTTTTTTTTAAAAAAAGTTTTTTCAACTTCGACAAACAAAAAATTTAGATATTTTTCAAAATTGACAAATTTGACTAATTTTAAATCTTTTTTTTTAAAAAAAAAAACTTTTTGAAAAAAATTATTTAATTTTAATTGAAACATAAAAAAAATTATTAATTTACAAAATAAAAATATAAAAAAAAATTTAATAAAATTAACACTTAAATTTATTAATAAATTACAAATACTAAAAAACCAAAACTATTCAAACGTAAAGCTTTTTTTTGACAAACAACACCATTATGACTACTTAAAACTATTAAAGCTTCTGGAAATCTTTTTAATAAAAATAAAAGTTTTTTTTTATTCAAAATAAAAGGTACAGGTTTCAAAAAAAATTTTATATACTTAAAAGTTTTTTTTTTTTTTAAAAAAACCTTATAAAACTTATCAGAAGAACAAAAAGATTTTATAAAACCGTAAGCTTCAAGAAGTTTTAAAATTTCTAAAATACTTTTTTTTTTAAAACAAAAAAAAAATTCTTTTTTTATTTTATAATTTTTGTTTAACTGTGACAAAAAAAAATTTAGATCGTTTGCTATTTAAAAAAAAATAAATTAATTAAAAAAAAAAACAAAAAATATTCTTGACGGGACTTGAACCCGCAAATTTTAGTGCCTAAAACTAACACGTCTACCAATTCCGTTACAAGAATTATTTAAAAAAAAATATGGAAATAGCGGGACTTGAACCCGCAACGCTTGAATGCAAATCAAAAATTTTCCCAATTAAACTATATTTCCTCATAAATAAAAAAAAAACAAATCAGAACGACAGGACTCGAACCTGTAATCTCCTGCTCCCAAAGCAGGCACATTTCCTTTTATGCTACATTCTGCTAATTAATAAAAAAAAACAGCTAAAAATCCTACTGTATTAAAATATATTAAATTATAAATAAAAACATAAAAACGATTAATATAAAAGCTGAAAGCAAATAAAAAAAAAAACAAAAAAAAAAATTAAAATTATTATTAATATAAAACATTATTATATTTAATTAAAAGTTAGAAACACATTAATAATTACAAATATATATATATATATATTAATAACAACAAATATGATACTGCGCTAAAGTTACATTTATATTAAATATTACTAATAAAAAAAAACTTTTTAAAAAAAAATTAAGTACTATCAAAGTAAAAAAAAAACATAATAAATCAAGTCTTAAAAGTTTTAAAAAAAATTAGGTTATTAATGGGACTTGAACCCATAACTTCTTGCTCCACAAACAAGTACTCTAACCAATTGAGCTATAACAACCTTATATTTTGTTAAAAAAAAAAATACTTTTTGTGGGTATAGGTCTACAAAAAACAGATTTCAAGTCTATTACACATATCCAAATAACCCACTCTGCCTACAAAATATAAAAACTAAAAAAAAAAGCTAACAAAATAATTTATAATATCTAAAAAAAAATTAGTACAAGGATAATAAAAAACTGCTACGGGAACAATACAAATTGTGCTTAAGTAAAGACAATACTTAAACAAATAATTAAAAAAAAATATAAAAAAAATAGTAAAAACTGATAAAATATGCAAGTAGCCTAAAATAAAACCATCATCATCTAAAAAAAAAGGAACACAACTTCGGGAAAAATTTTTATGTTTTATAAATTTTAAATTAAATCTACAAAAATTAGGCTTATCGAATCAAATTAATTTAATTATACGCAAATAATAAAAAGAACTAATACCATTTGATAAAAGTGCAATTGCAATAACAAAAAAAAAATCAGATCGGGCCAAAACAACCAAAATTACAAACTTCGAAAAAAAACCCGACAAAGGTGGTAATCCTATAAAAGAAAAAAGTGATAAAGTAATAAAAAAACTATAAAGTGGATTTTTAAAAGAAAAACCTCTAAGATCTGTTAATGTATAAAAAGATCTAGATTGGTGATTATGAAAACTAAAAATAGCTAAAAAAAAAATAATATTATTAAACACGTAAACAATTAAAAAAAAAATTGCAGAAGCTAGTCCAAATAAAGCAGAAGAACTACAAAAAGAAACTAAAATAAAACCAAGTTGATTTAAAGAAGTATACGCAAAAAATCTTTTTAAAACCTTTTGTGTATAAGCACCTAAACTACCAAAAACAAAAGAACCTAATGCTGAAACCAAAAACAATCAACGTCAACAAAAATTAAAAGTATAAAAAACAAAAAAAAATAAACGAAAAAAAACAAAAATAAAAACTGTTTTTATACAAACAATAAAAAAAAAAGTAACAAAAACAGGGGAACCTTCATACACATCTGGTGTTCATAAACTAAAAGGAAAAGCACCTAATTTTAGCAAAAAACCAAAGCTTATTAATAAAACTGGAAAACTCAGATCATTATATAAACAACAATATTTTATAATTTTAACGTAAAGCTTAAAATTTAAAAAATTTGTTTGATTAGTTAAAATAAAAATCCAAACAATACCGTAAACAATAAAACCAGAAGCTAAAGAACTAACCACCAAATACTTAATAGCGGCCTCTAAAGCTAATGAAGACCTATAATTTGAAGCTATTATGGTACATAATAAAAAAGTTATACCCTCAAGAACTAAATATAATAAAAAAAAATCAAAAACAGTTAACAAAATTAAACAAAAAAATAAAATAAAACCCAACAAAAATGGCAATTCAATAGTTGGATCATATTCAAAAAATGCAAACTTAAAAAAAAAAAAAAAAGAAAATAGAAAAGTAAAAAAAACAAAAAGTCTACAAAAAATTGAATAATGATCAAAAAAAAAAAAAATTGAAAGTGTTTGTCCAGGGCCTACTGCTCGGTACAAAAAAAAATAAACATACACTGCTAAACCAAACAGCTCATGATAAAAAGTAAGAAAATGATCAAAAATATTTAATACCAAACCTCTAACTAAATATTTTAAATTAAGATCACTAAAATTACCTTTAGCAAAATAAGAAAATTTACTTACTCAGTAAATTAAAGTAATAACTATATAAAAAAATAAAAAAAATTCTATAATAAAATAAACTAAATAACTAATAACACTAAAACTATTATTATTAAAAAAATAATCAATCTCCCATCAGTTAGGGAATCAGTTAGCTACCAATCTTTCAAAACTCTTAAAATAAAAAAAAAAATTTGTTAACATTTATTAAAATTTATAAACTTTTAAAAATTTTTTACGAGATTTAACAGATTTAGAACTTAAACATAAAGAAACTGCAGATAACATAACTATAAGTAAAATAAGAGCTGCTACAAGCAATAAAAAACCAAAATCAAAATACAAAGCTTGAAAAATCCTTATATCTTGAACACAAAAATCAAGGACATACAAAAAATCAACACTAGTAAAATTTTGCTTAAACAAAGAAGGCTTGTGATAACCCAAACTTCCTAAACAATTAATAGAATTTTCATATAATTCGAAAAAAATAGAAAAAAAAAAAATAAGAAAAAAAGCAAAGGATACTGGAGTGTGAGTATCATTTACTAAAGTAATTTCCCTAAAATCTAAAAGCATAGTAGAAAACAAAAATAAAACGATAATAGCTCCAACATATACGGTTATATTTATAATTGCCAAAAATTCAACATTTATACAAAACAAACAACCAGAAGATGTTAGAAAAACACAAACTAAACTATACAAAACTTCAATTATATTTTTCGAAAAAACACACTTGAAAGAAAAATAACAACATAAACTTGCAAAAAAAATAAAATAATTTGAAAAAAAAGAGTCAAAAATAAAAAAAATGACCTCTAAGCATAAAAAATCTTCAAAATTTCTAAATAAAAAAAAAAACATCATTATTAAATAAAATTTATAAAAAAAAATACTATTACAGTAAAAAAAAAAAAAATAAACCTAAGTAGATTTGAACTACTGACCTCATGATTATCAATCATACGCTCTAACCTAACTGAGCTATAGGTTTATAAAAAAAAGTAAATTAAATAGCAATTTTAGAATAAGAAATTATTTTTTTATAAAGAGCTTTTTCTTTTTTACTTTTTTTAATTTCTCGACAAACTGGACCATAAACTCGTGTACCCATAAATTTAAAAGAATCATTTAAAAGCAAAAGTCTGTTTGATTCAAAGCGTATTCAAATACCTTGGGGTCTACGAGTTATCTTCTTTAAAGAAATAATTAAACCTAAAAATTTTTTTTTACGTAAAGGTTTAGAAAAATCTAAAATCTTAGGCATAACTGTAATAACACTTGATAAAACAAAATCATGTAAATTAACAGTACTAGAAACATTTATACAACGTGCATAAACTATGCCACTATTATCAGAACAAACTAAAACAGTCTCTTTACCTACCATTTTCTAACCTCGTAATAAAGAAAAATCAACAGTTTTTAAACTATTTTTCATTTTCGAAGAAGTCAAAAGCAAACTTAAACCTAGAGCTGCTTCTGAAGCTGCTACACTTAACAATAAAATAGAAAAAATTTGACCATTTGGTTGGTGTAAAAAAATAGAAAAATATATAAAATTTAAACTAATACTAAGAAGTAACAATTCCATACTAACTAATGAAAAAACTAAATTTTCAGTATTAGAAACTAAACCGTATAAACCACAGATAAAAATAAATGTACTAAAAAATAAAAAAATTCCAGGCATAACTTTAATAAAATAAAGATCATTAACACTTTTTAAAGAATCAAAATCTTTAAAAAATTTAAAAAATAAAATTAAATTAAAATTCAACATTATTATCATAAAACTAAAAAACTTTAAAATTTAAAAGAGATATAAAGTTATTGTAATAAATAACAAAGAAATAACTAATAAAGTTTTAAATAAAACTATTTTTTCGCTAAGCTATTTTAGAAAAATTAAAATTAACCTAAAAAAAAAATATTAAAACAAAAATAAATATTATTACAACAATACTAATATAGTATTATTAGTTAAAAAACTAAATACAAATATAATGTAAAAAAAAAAATATATAAAAAAAAATAAATAAATTTACTATAAATTAGTAATTAAAAAAACTTTGTACAAAAACTTAAAAAAAAGCTATTAAAAAATTAAATCATTGTCAAAACGTATTAATAATAAAAAAAACAAGGTGACAAATTGCACCCTGGGGTTTATATTTACGTTTAAATATTAAAAAAAAAATATAAGTTATCAAAACAGACAATCGAAAAAATAAACAAAATCTATTTATCATAAACTAAAAAATTTTTAAATTAAAAACATCAGGTACTAAATCTAGTAAAACTAAAAAAAATAAAGAAACTATAAAAAAAGATAAAGAAGTTGGTAACAATATCTTTCAACCAAAATTCATTAACTGATCATACCTATACCTTGGTAAATTAGCCCTAATAAAAACATAAAAAAAACTGATAATACATAATTTTAAACCAAAATTTATATTAGCTGGAATAAAATCTAAAAAATTAAAAAAAGGCAATCAACCTCCAAAAAAAAGATCTATTCATAAACCAGACATTAAAAGCATACTAGCATATTCGCTTATAAAAAAAAAAGCAAAAACTAAAGAAGAATATTCAGTATTATAACCAGCAACAAGTTCTGATTCCGCTTCTGGTAAATCAAAAGGTGCACGATTGGTTTCAGCTACAGTACATATAAAAAAAACCAAAGCAGAAGGAAAAAATGGAAAAATAAAAAAAATTGAAGCTTGGGAAAAAACAATAGATTTCAAATCTAAAGAACCTACAAAAACAACTATAGGCATTATTGAAAAAAACATAGGTAATTCATAAGATATAATCTGAGCGATAGCCCGCAAACTACCCAAAAAAGCATACCTTGAATTACTTGATCATCCAGCTAAAATTATAGTATAGACGTTTAAAGATGATATTGTTAAAAGTAAAAGTAAATCTAAAGAGGTATTATAAAAACAAAGAACAGGATGAACAGGTAAAACAAATCAAGCTGCAAAACTTAAACTCGATGCCAAAACTGGAGAAAGTATAAACCACCTTGAATTGGAACGAGTAGGAACTATTATTTCTTTAAAAAATAATTTAATACCATCAATTAAAAATTGAAGCAAACCCCATAAACCAATAACATTAGGGCCTTTACGACGTTGAACCAAAGCAATAATTTTCCTATCCAATAGTGAATAAGCAGCTACTGGTATTAATAAAAAAACAATAGTAAAAATACCTTCAAGTAAAATATTTTTAAAAAATTTAAACAACAAAAAATAAATAAATTTTTTAAAAGTTAAACAAACTAAAATAAAATAAATAACATTGGTATAACTTTCATTAAAAAAATCTTTATGTAAATTTTTAAAAGAAACAAAACCAAGCAATAATAAATACACAAAAAATTTTAAAGGATCTACAAACTCAAGAAAAATAAAAAGAAAAAAAAAATAAAATGTAAAGCTTTCCAAAAAAACTAAAATAAAATTAAAAAAATTTAAATTTAAAAAATTCATTTAAAAAACCTGAATCATTATGGGCATAAAAGGATGATTTGCTCCACAAATCTCACTACACTGACCATAAAAAATACCTGGTTTAGAAATATAAGTTCAAACTTGATTTAACCTTCCTGGGCAAGCATCTACTTTTATACCAAGAGAGGGAACTGACCAGCTATGAATAACATCTCCTGAAGTTATTAAAAAACGAATAGTTTTAAACCTAGGCAATATTAAAAGATTATCAACTTGCAAAAGACGAAGCTCACCTAAATATAAATCATCAGACGGTATCATATAACTTGAAAAATAACGTTTTTTAACAAGTAACGTTGCAGGATCAAAACTAATGTTTTCATAATCTCAATATCATTGACGACCAATAACTTTTATAGTTAATATATCGTTTGGTATACTACCTTCATAAGGTATTTTTTGATCTAAAAAATATAATAAAGAAAAAGAAGGTAACATTATAACTAACACAAGAATCAAAGCTGGAAGACTTGCTCAATAAACTTCAATAAAAGTATTATCACAAAATTGTAAAATTCTTGACTTAAACAAACTACCAGCTAAAATATTTCAATTTTTAAAACAACGACTTTTCAAAATTAAAGATCGAATAGACTGATCATAAAATCAACATTCACGAAATCAATATTTGAATGGACCTTGAATAAAATTAAAAAAAAAAGAAGAATAAATTGTACGTTTTAAAAAAAACGCTCAATCATACAAAAAGTCTAAAAACAAAAAAACTACCAAAAATAAAAAAACAGATTTTATAAATGGTCGAAAAAAATGAAAATTCTCTGTAACAACACATACATTCATACAAGATACAAATAAATTAGCTTCAGGAATAATCAAAAAAATAAAAATATAAGCTAAAAAAAAATTAGTAAATGTTAAAAAATATTTAAATTCAACATAATATCAATTAATAAGCTTAATATAAGGATATACGTAATTATCAAGGAAAGTATCATAGTCATAACCAGAACGTAAAAAAATCCTTGACACTGGTCAACGAAAGCCATGTAATTTTATATCATCAATTAAAACTAAACCTCGAAGCATAAGCGGAACGTAAATAATAGTAACAATAACTCATATAAAAAAACAAAAAAAAGTAAACTTATAAGTTAATCAACGATGAACTCACGGAAAAACTCAAGAAATTAAAAAAAAAAAAAAAGAAAATCTACGAAATGTTATTTTAGAATAAAATCACTGAAATGGGGTTTTAACTAAAGTTTTATAAAAAACATTATCAGTGAAAAGATTAAATACAACATTCAAAAAACATCAAACTTGACTTTTAAATTTATAAGAAAAATAAGGATTTAACGGCCAATAACACATAGGTGCTGTGTAATAAAAAGTTCTGTATTCTAAAACATTAGAAAAACTAACAAATAATTTAAAAAAAAAAAACTCAATAAAAGAAAAAAAATAATAAAAAAGAAAAAAAAACGATTTAGAGTTGTAGAAATCATGACTGAATTTTCTTCAAAGCATAGAATTACATAGATAAAAAAAATTAAAATAAAAAAATAATTTTTGAAAAAAATTTTCCGGAGAAGAATCAGTATCATTATAAACAATTTTAACTAATAAGTAAAACAAAAAAACTAAAATAAAAGAAAGAAGTATTAATAAATCATTATGAAAAGAAGCTATATTTTCTGAATAAATATTAGCACTATCTTGAAAACTATATTTACTAAAAATTGAATTATCATTTGAATAAAATAAAAAAAAATTAAAAAAATTAAAAAAAGAAAAATTTAATTTATTTACAGTAAAATAATTATAAAAATCTTTGAAACATAAACTTACTGCGATACCTACAAAAAAAATAATTAAAGAGTAAACAGTTACAAAACTACCAAAAGACGCTATAAAATTTAAATCTCAAAATACATCAGGATAGTCCGAAATCCTTCGAGGCATACCAGACAATCCTAAAAAATGCATTGGGAAAAATGTTAAATTAACACCTAAAAAAAAAACATAAAAATGTAAAGTTCCAAAAAAATAATTAAAGGAACATGAAAAAGTGTGTTTAAATCAATAATAGAAACCCGCAAAAATAGCAAAAACAGAACCCATAGATAAAACATAATGAAAATGTGCTACAACGTAATAAGTATCATGAAAAAACGTATCAACGCCGGCATTAGCTAAAACAACACCAGTAACCCCACCAACAGTAAAAAGAAATATAAAACCTAGAGCAAAAATAGAAGATATAGATAAACTTAAAACACCACCCCACAGAGTTGCTAATCAGCTAAAAATTTTAACACCTGTAGGAACAGCAATAACCATAGTTGTCGCTGTAAAGTATGCACGAGTATCAACATCAAGACCAACAGTATACATATGATGACCTCAAACTATAAAACCTAAAAAACCTATAGTTAGCATAGCACCTACCATACCCAAATAACCAAATATATATTTATTACTACCTTTTGAAACAATTTGACTTATTATACCAAAACCGGGTAAAATCAATATATAAACTTCAGGATGACCAAAAAATCAAAACAAATGCTGATACAAAATAATATCACCGCCGCCTGCGGGATCAAAAAAACTAGTAGCTAAATTTCTATCAGTTAAAAGCATAGTTATACCACCAGCCAAAACAGGTAAAGAAAGTAACAATAAAAAAGCTGTTATAAAAACCGATCATACAAACAAAGGTAAACGCATAAAAGTCATACCACGGGTTCTACAATTCAAAACAGTAGTAATAAAATTTATTGCACCTGCTATAGAAGACGCACCTGCTATATGCAAACTAAAAATAGCTAAATCTACAGAGGCACCGGAATGAAATTCACTATTCGAAAGTGGTGGATATACAGTTCAACCAGTACCTGCACCAACTTCTATCAAACTTGAACTAACCAATAGAAATAAAGAAAATGGTAAAGTCCACAAACTAAAACTATTTAAACGGGGAAAAGCCATATCTGGAGCACCTATTAATAAAGGTACAAATCAATTACCAAAACCACCTATAAGAATAGGCATTACCATAAAAAAAATCATAATAAAAGCATGTGCAGTAACAACAACATTATATAATTGAGTATTACCGAACAAAAAAACATTTCCTGGGTTGGCTAACTCTATCCTAATAATCATAGATAAAGTAGTACCGACTACACCAGCAAATAAACCAAATACAAAATACATCCAAGCTATAATTTTATGATTGGTACTAAACACCCACTTATAGAGAACTGAATTAAAATTCTCTTTTTTAAGAGCATTAAGCTCTGCGAATAATTTAAGAAAATCTTCTTTATTAGAAAAATTCATCAATCTTAGCAAAAAAATAAAACAATTATTAAAATAAAAATAAATATTATTACAACAGTACTAAATATATTATAGATTAGTATAATAATAAAAAAATATACAAGAAAAAATAGATTTTTAAATAAAAAACTTTATATAGCTATTAAAAAGATAATATTTAAAACTTTACCAAACATATTCAAAAAAAAAAACAATAACGGATTAGATTAAAATTACAAATATTTAACAAAACTATAAGTAAACATATAACAATATATTAAAACAAATAAATAACAAAACTCTTGAAAACTATAGACTTTTGCAATTATTATAAAACACATTTAACATACAAATAATACTAAACTTATAAAACATAACATAATAATATTTATATACATATTAAAAAAAAGAGGGGGGGGGGGGGGCACATAATCCCTCCCCTCCCTCCCTAAAACCTTCCTCCCCCCCCCCCTACCCCCTCCATTAATATGTACTTTTTTACAAAAGTACATAAAAAGGAGGAGGTGCATATAAAAAAAATACTTTAGAAAAACTAAACTCAAAATAAATAATCAAAAAAAGCAAAACCTAAAAAACAAATAAAAAAAAACGACTGATTTTAAAAACTCGCATAACCTATGCAAAATACCGCTTAAATAGGTAATATATTCTAGAAGGCAAAAAGAGAGAGGTGGTAAACTAATATATTCTAAGGGTCAAAAAGAGAGAGGTGGTAAACTAATATATTCTAAGGGTCAAAAAGGGAGAGGTGGCGGTATATTTAAAATTATATAATATTTTTCTAGTAGAAAAGATTATTTTTTAGCTACTACTTAAATAAAACATAAAAAAACTTTACGCAACAAATCAAAACATTATAAAACTAAACCGGCTCTATTTTTTCTTTAGCTTATAAAGTACAAATTATTATAACAAAAATTAAACTAAAAACTTTTTATTTAAAAAAAAATAAACGAAAAAATTTAGAACATTGAAAGGAACACCCTTAACTCTTACCAAACTAATTTAACAAAACACATTAATAAAAAAAAAACAAAAATACCAAATTGGACTCTCTATATTACCTTAGTTTACATTTACATTTTATTAATAAAAAAATTTATGAAATAAATTTTTTAAACTCAAAACAAGTAATTAAAGAAAAAAAAAAAAATAAACAAAAAACCTAAATAAAACTAAAAAATTCTTTAAGAGTTTTTTAACTTTAAAAAAAAT